GATTCGTTGTTCCATGCCCTTTAGAATACAATGGGTTTCGAAAAATAAAAAAGAAGAATTCTTTTTTATTTTCTATTGGTTGATAAACCGACCTAGGTAAATCCATGAGTGCAATTCGACTAGTCTTTACTATATAACCATTTTAACCCTAAATTATCCTCTAACTCAGATTCCAGAGTATATCTTTTAACGAGTCCAACAAAAAAAGGAAAATTTCTTTTTTCCTTGCCCCTAAATGAAATAGTAAATGAAATAATGATAAACTGGAACTGAAGGCCCCTTTCTCGCGTTCGTTCTCTATTTGCATTGCTGAAACAAAACAACAAAACAATATTGGAATCAGATTTTGAAATCAAGGAAAGGAAAAATGGATTTTTCAATATATTTTATATATATATATATATTATATGTATCGGAAAAGAATATATTATATGTATCGGAAAGGAATAGCGATTTATTCCTATAGAGCGTCCATTAACAAGAAAATCAAATCATAAATATCGACAAATTCTTGTCTTTTGTGATCTAAGAAACTAAAAAAAGAAATAAAAAATCCGCTTTCTACAATTTAATATATATCGAATTTAAATATCAGAATAGCCAATATAGTCATGATTCAATGGGTCAGGTCCACTTACTTTTTTTTTTAGTTACCATTTTTATGGTAGGTTTGGTGGAAACAATAGGGAAGTAGGAATATTTTGGTTTGTGATTAATAAATAGGGGTTGGATATCTAGAATATTTATGTTATGTTTCCTGGAATATTTAAATAAATAATAATAAGATATAAAGAGGACTATTATGTCACTACAGGCTAGAAGCCCCCACCCACTAAGTTCAATTAGTCAATATAATAATAATTAAATGTTCAACTTTTAAATTAGAACTCAAAATAAAATAATAAGAATTCATTATATTCTAAATAATACAATAGTGTTTGCCTTTTTTTTTTTTACTATCAAAAATATCTGTATTCTTCGATGAAAAACGAAGACAAAGACTCGAGTTTCATGAAAAAAGCCCTTTATCGGATTTGAACCGATGACTTACGCCTTACCATGGCGTTACTCTACCACTGAGTTAAAAGGGCCTGCTCAATTCATGATTTAGCCATTTTCCATTATGAGTCTACTGCATATATACATATATGCAGTAGACTCATAATGGAAATAATGGAAAAAGAAATTCCATTTACCTAGAAAAGGGGTAAAATTTTTCTCGTTTTTGAATTTTCTGACTTAATGTGAGATAGTGATAGGCATATTTTATCTGAACAAGAAACGAAGCAATGAGTTAAAATTGAAGAAAAAAAAGTGCAATTCAAATTCAAATCCTATAGAATCAGAATATAAAAAGACTGTTCGAATCTAGCCATACCATTAGATTATATTGACAATTCCAAAAAACTATTCATACTATCATTATAGTATGATGACGGTCGGGCGGATATGCCCCCATCGTCTAGCGGTTCAGGACATCTCTCTTTCAAGGAGGCAGCGGGGATTCGACTTCCCCTGGGGGTAGGGTACTACGAAAGGAAGTTGATCATGGATTATCAATAAGCATAGAAAGAATTCTTCCTGGGTCGATGCCCGAGCGGTTAATGGGGACGGACTGTAAATTCGTTGACGACTGTCTACGCTGGTTCAAATCCAGCTCGGCCCAAGAATTCACCGCCCCATGAGTAAGATATAATTAATTTATCCTATAGAAAAGAAAGGGTAATGCCTGCTTCGTAGAGAAATAAAGAAAAATTTTTCTCTATCTTTTTTTTCATCTCATTGAAAGATTAATTATTTTTATTTAACAATAAAATAAAAAATCACTAGTTACTAATAATCCGTCTCACTCTCACTAAAGCCCGTGTTTATGTGGATATAATATCAATATAGCATTCGCATATCTGTTACGTTCCGACATGACGAGTATAATATTCTTATGAAATCCTAAGTATATGTATGCTATACACCTCGCCGGGATTGTAGTTCAATTGGTCAGAGCACCGCCCTGTCAAGGCGGAAGCTGCGGGTTCGAGCCCCGTCAGTCCCGAACTAGGATCTCATGAATTGAGAAATGAATTTCTCTATTTTTGTGAAAGGGAAGACGAAGAGCAAAATGGAATCAAACAAATTCGCACCGCGGAGATTATTTCTTTTGTTTCGCATGTCTCATCAGATAAATATGGGAAGTTCCTTTTCTTCCCCAGTACTAATTGATAAGGAAAAATATATGTAGATTTAGTACAATTGGTACTATTGCTATATTCAGTATTTAAAGTTTAAGAGATACCATACCAATACTCTTTTTTTTCAATCATTCTGCTCTTGATCAATGAAATGGAATAGAGTGCTCAGATTTTTGGGGGGGTACAGACACAAAATAGCTTTGTTTATTATATGATATACAATGAACTTAATCTTAATAGAAAGAATTTAATTCTCCGGCAAAGTACTTTTTAGGTTAAAGCACATCTTTTCTAAATCTAAATTTTTTTTAGCCTCAATTATGATTACTGATTTGAAACAATTTATTTCATTCTCATTCCAATTTTATATTGAATTTTTGATGTATACGTTCCAACTCCAATCCAACAAAACAAAGAGTATACTAATAACATAAAATAACATAAAATAAAAGACCAACAAAACCAAGTGGGGCTCCTTTCTTTTCTTATTCTTAGTAAAGGTAAAGCTTAAATAGTCGATTTTTTAGACTTAACCTTACCTTTTTTACATCTCACTTATACTTAATACTGTTTGGCTCTCTGTATGCCCTAGAGAATACCGGTTATATAATACCTTATAATTCTATATACAAAATCCTATGTATATGTATAAGTAGAAGAATTGTATAAGGAAGATAAGATGCTAGGTTATAGAAAAGAACAAGTGGAAAAAGGATGAAAACCTAATGATAGGTATTTATGATCTAATCAAAAATGGTTTTTTGTATGGATAAAAGATCTCCCTATGTTATACTATTCAATTCTCAACGAGAAATTGATTTGATAGATCAGAAATTTTTATTCATAATATTGATCTGATTCAGTATCATCAAGATACAATTCATTCCATTGAATTTACAGGAATCAAATTTATCATCTCTATGGGATTAGATCCCGAGTTAAGTTATTGCGAAAAAAAAAAGATTAGATTATGGAAGTCAATATTCTCGCACTTATTGCTACTGCACTGTTCATTCTAATTCCTACTGCTTTTTTACTTATCATCTATGTAAAAACAGTTAGCCAAAATGATTAATTTGAATGAAACTTGAATTATCAGTTCTTAGCAGTTCAATTCAATGATTCAAGAAATGAAAGAAAAGAATTCAAACTCTAAGTCTTAAATGAAATGATTGCGCTGAGCTGGAATCAGAACAGAAGTAGCTTATTAAGTATCTAAGCTAGTGTGGTAGAAAGAACTATATATTATAGTTCTTTCTACCACACTAGCTAGTATTGTATACTAATATTAATATAGGCTTCATATAGACAAAATTACAATATGTATATAGTAGATGTACATATAGATAAGAAAAAACTTTTATTCGATTTCTTTTTTTTCATCTCAAGAAGTCATTGATTGAACAATTAATGGATGATCCGCGTAGTTATATGATAACTTCTTCGGATTTGGAAAAGGGGTTAGAGTAAACCTGGCCGTTTTTCATGTTTAAACAAAACATGAGATGAGTCAAAAAAGTATAATTTCTAGAAGTTTAAAACAAATGTGAAATGTGTGATATGTAAAGTAAATGGCCTAACGGAAGAAAGATCAAATTTTATTATGTGTAGGACCTCTTTGGACAATCACTAATCGTTTCGCTTACAGTGGAAAGAAAATATATAGTGTTATAATAACAGAATGTTTTTTCTTTTAGAAAAAAAAATATAGACTATTTAGTCAAAATTAGGTTGGAAAGAATCTTCTATTATGCGTAGATTTGAGTTGCAAAATACAATTATGATAATGATTTATTACTCTATTCCAGTACAATTTTGAATACTTTTTTTAAGGCAAGGCTTCGCAAAACGATTAATAAAGAATTGATACAGTTCGATTGAGCAATCGATTACTCAATTTAGTATTTGTAGTGTCCACAGCACTAGAGTCCACTCCTTCCCCATACTACAAGTGAAAGAGAAAATGTAAAGACGACCATTAAAGCAGCCCAAGCAAGACTTACTATATCCATGTGAATTATGTCCCTTATTTCTATGAAAGAATTATTCGATTATTATTTAATAATCATAGTGGAATCAATGGCACAGAGTCAAAATAGGATTCTGACTTAAGACTATTGATGAACCAAATCAATTCAATGAATACATTTGCAACAAGTTTCAATATTTTAAGATTTCCGGTAGAATCAGGAAGTATTAAGTACAAGATGATACACGCGCCTTTTCTATACACAACTATATATCAGATACCTCTATTTTCTATTTGATCTAAGCTTACTGCCTTTCTATGAAAGAATCGGTAGAACCCACTGCCACTATTACTACATACATATATTCTTTTTTTTTTCAATTTTTACCTTTACTCTATACTAATACTATAAGAGTCGACCAACTATTCTGATTCTATGTCTGAGCACTCATAGCCTTTTGTGAGTTTAAATACAAAGTATCTTCGTGCCTTTCTACAAGCCCTAAATTGATTTCCCATCATTGTATCCAATATTTCAAAATTTTTTGAAATAAATGGCGAGAACCTAAATTGATTTCCCATCATTGTATCCAATATTTCAAAATTTTTTGAAATAAATGGCGAGAATCAATCATTACCAATGATTAAATTAATCATTGAGGTTTTTGCTTCATCCCTATTACTGCCGATTTGATTTGGGCTAGACTCAGATTTTAAGAAAAAAAGTTACAGTCTTTTCTAAAACCTATGCTATAATAAAAATCAAGTATTGACACGTCCACTTAGTTCTTTGCCTCCGCTTCTTGCGGAGCAATAATTCATCGAATTAGATCGGCAGAATAAGA